AAAGATGGTGGTTTAATTCGATGCCGTTTAAGAAGGAGTTAGAACATAGGTATGGGATAAAGAAATCAACGACCAATGCAGGTCCTATTGAAAATACTAGTGAAAGTGAAGATTCAAATAGAAAAGGTAGGGCTAAAAGCATTCATAGTTTGAGGAATCATGACAATTCTAGTTACAGCGGTGTCGATCTTTTATTTGGCGTCAAAGACATTCGGAATTTCATCTCTGATGATACTTTTTTAGTTAGGGATAGTAATGGAGATAATTATTCTATCTATATAGAAAATCAGATTTTTGAGATTGACAACAATCATTCTTTTCTGAGTGAACTACAAAGTTCTTTTTCTGGTTATCACAATTCTAGTTATAGGAATAATGTATCTACGAGTGAAGATTCCTTATACAATCGTTATATGTACGATACTCAATCTAGTTGGAATAATCACATTACTAGTTGCATTGACAGTTATCTTCAGTCTCAATTCTCTATTGATACGTCCATTGTAAGTGATAGTAGTGACGGTTACATTTCTAGGTGCGTTTTTGATAAACGTACAACTAATAATGAAAGCAAGAGGTCCAGTATACGAACCGAGGAGAAGAGCAGTGATTTAACTCTAAGAGAAAGGTCCAATGATCTTGATGCAACTCAAAACTACAGACATTTGTGGGTTCAATGCGAAAATTGTTATGGATTAAATTATAAGCGATTTTTGAAATCAAAAATGAATATTTGTGAACAATGTGGATATCATTTGAAAATCAGTAGTTCAGAGAGAATCGAAGTTTCGATCGACCCCGGTACTTGGGATCCTATGGATGAAGACATGGTCTCTCTGGATCCCATTGGATTTCATTCGGAGGAGGAGCCTTATAAAGATCGTATTGATTCTTATCAACGAAAGACAGGATTAACTGAGGCTGTTCAAACAGGTATAGGTCAACTAAATGGTGTTCCCGTAGCACTTGGGGTTATGGATTTTCAGTTTATGGGGGGTAGTATGGGATCCGTAGTAGGGGAGAAAATTACCCGTTTGATTGAGTACGCTACCGATCGATTTATACCTCTTATTATAGTGTGCGCTTCGGGGGGGGCACGCATGCAAGAAGGAAGTTTGAGTTTGATGCAAATGGCTAAAATATCGTCTGCCTTATATGATTATCAATCAAATAAAAAGTTATTTTATGTCTCAATCCTTACATCTCCTACTACTGGTGGGGTAACAGCTAGTTTTGGTATGTTGGGAGATATCATTATTGCTGAACCCAACTCCTACATTGCATTCGCGGGTAAAAGAGTAATTGAACAAACATTGAATAAAACAGTACCCGAGGGTTCACAAGTGGCTGAATATTTATTCCAGAAGGGCTTATTCGATCTAATCGTACCGCGTAATCTTTTAAAAAGTGTTCTGAGTGAGTTATTTAAACTGCACGCCTTCTTTCCTGTGAATTCCAATTCCATCAAGTAAGTCGCACTAAGTTCAATTATTTTATTTGTAGCAAACAAGTAGTTAACTTTAATTTATCGGAATCAAAGTAATTACGAATGGAGTTTTCTTTAGTGACCTAAGATCGAATTTTAGAAAGAATCAAAAGTTGCGGATAATTCTTTTTTTACTTGGATTCCCAATTACTAAATTAAGAAGTCTCTATCAACAAGCTAAAAGCGTGAGTTCTTCCTTTCGTGAAATTAGGCAAATAAGACGAATTTCGTATTCCGTATATAATCTTAAATCAAATATAGAAAAGATAGATATAGAATTTTGTATCTTTCATGTAGAAAGATGAATAAGTTCATTTTTTTAGTTCTACATTCCTTTGATTTATTCTATATACTCACTTAGATCTAAGTATCTATATGTAGATACTTAGATCTCTAATAAAAAATTTCAAGTTGAATTAATTAAAAATAACTATGAATTCCTAATAATCACAATTCTGAATTATAATTAGTATAATTATAAAATATTAAAAAAAAAAATAATAACAGGTACAATATAGCAAATCGAGGTACCATTTTATGACAGCTTTCAATCTTCCCTCTATTTTTGTGCCTTTAGTGGGCTTAGTATTTCCGGCAATTGCAATGGCTTCTTTATTTCTTCATGTTCAAAAAAATAAGATTGTTTAGATCTGAAAGGACGCAACCTCATCCGTTTTTTTGAAACTGCGGCATAACACAGATGTTTATTTCGGGAAATATAATATAACCGTCGAACATAAAGGAAAAAGCTCTTATGCCTGCAGAAAATGATCTATGGATAAATGAATTCTAGCTAGTTTCAAATAGATCAGGATCGCTGGATGCCGAAAATGTAAAGTTAGTGGATCCATACATAGATTTGGATCCTATGAAGGGTATGTTATTATTTTAGATCTAACAAATTTGATGAATGACTCCTAAAGCTTCACATCAAACTAGTGCTAGTTCACATCAAACTAGTGCTAGTTGATGAGAGTTCCTTTGGAAACAAAAAAGGAAAGTGGGGTATTCTCTCAATTCCAATAAAATACAATCGGATTAAGTATGAGTTGGCGATCAGAACATATATGGATAGAACTTATAACGGGGTCTCGAAAACTAAGTAATTTTTGCTGGGCCCTTATCGTTTTTTTAGGTTCATTAGGATTCTTATTGGCTGGAACTTCCAGCTATCTTGGTAGAAATTTGATATCTTTTATTCCGTCTCAGCCAATCATTTTTTTTCCACAAGGAATTGTGATGTCTTTCTACGGGATCGCGGGTCTATTTATTAGTTCCTATTTGTGGTGCACAATTTCGTGGAATGTGGGTAGTGGGTATGATCGATTCGATAGAAAGGAAGGAATGGTGTGTATTTTTCGTTGGGGATTTCCTGGAAAAAATCGTCGCATATTCTTCCGATTCCGTATAAAGGATATTAAATCTGTTAGAATAGAAGTTAAAGAGGGTATTTATGCTCGTCGTGTCCTTTATGTGGACGTCAGAAACCGGGGGGCTATTCCGTTGACTCGTACTGATGAGAATTTGACTCCACGAGAAATTGAACAAAAAGCCGCACAATTGGCCTATTTCTTGCGCGTACCTATTGAAGTCTTTTGATTTTGAGAAAAGGAACTCGGCTGAAGAACGAATTTTTTCTCAGCAGGAGGGAATCCGGTTTTTTCTAAAACATAACTTAAATGAAGTTTCATCAGAACGTTCAGTCGAGCCAAAACCGACGTATATGGAACAACCTTATGTGTGTATCCAAACCTATTCCAAATCTATGCAACTCAATTGAAACAAGTAAGAAATTGAACTACTAGATTCAATCCATTCATCTCATATATCAAACGATTTTGAAATAAAGAAATCTCTTTTTTTTTTAACTTCTTGTTGGAAGTGATCCTTTAGATGCGGATAGATCATATCTTGTAATTTATTTCCTTTTTGTCAATCGACCCCCTTTTATCCTTTCGTTTGTGTTCTTTACTAACCAATAATGGGTTTTCTTAATAATGATAACTGGCCCGTTTCTGTCTTGTTTGGTTTGTCGCTCATTTTTTTGATCATCACACTATCTTTCTCTCAATTATTCTATTCTTGGCTATGGCGAATCGTTGGAATCTTTTTTTGAAATATTGGATATTTTGATAGAAAAGGAGTTCCTTCGTCTCAAAATATCAATAATATTCATTCCTTAAAGTTCTTCTTTCGGTCATTCATCGAAAGGAGACACTTGTTTGGAATTTGATGAATCGAGATATCTGGAAACAATATTTTTGATTATTTCTTCATTCGAATTCGAAGTGGAGTCTTAGCCTATTTCTCTATTCTTTCTAAAAATCACAAATAAAAATAAAATAGATTCATAGATTTGATACCTTATCTAGAACTCATATTTGAAAGAAATATTTGATCACAGAGAGCCGACAAATACAAATGAAGTGGGTTAATTCAAAATTCACAGGTGAAAAATGGCAAAAAAGAAAGCATTCACTCCTCTTTTGTATCTTGCATCTATAGTATTTTTGCCCTGGTGGATTTCTCTCTCATTTACTAAAAGTCTGGAATCTTGGGTTACTAATTGGTCGAATACTGGTCAATCTGAAATTTTTTTGAATGATATTCAAGAAAAAAGTATTCTAGAAAAGTTCATAGAATTAGAGGAAATCCTCTTCTTGGACGAAATGATCAAGGAATACTCCGGGACACATCTACAAAAGATTCCTCTAGGAATCCACAAAGAAACGATCCAATTAATCAAGATACACAATGAGGATCGTATCCATACGATTTTGCACTTCTCGACAAATATAATCTCTTTTGTTATTCTAAGTGGTTATTCTCTTTTAGGTAATGAAGAACTTGCTATTCTTAATTCGTGGACTCAGGAATTCCTATATAACTTAAGCGATACAGTAAAAGCTTTTTCGATTCTTTTATTAACCGATTTATGTATCGGATTTCATTCACCCCATGGTTGGGAACTAATGATTGGTTCTGTCTACAAAGATTTTGGATTTGTTCATAATGATCAAATTATATCTGGTCTTGTTTCCACTTTTCCAGTTATTCTCGATACTATTTTTAAATATTGGATTTTCCGTTATTTAAATCGTATATCTCCGTCACTTGTAGTTATTTATCATTCAATGAATGATTGATAAATGATCCACCGATATTAATCAACTCGAATGGTTCTTACTTTGTAGTTCTACATAAGCATTAAAAAAGTTCTATTCGGGGGATTTTCATCCCAGTAAAATGATTTCAGTAAATAGCAGAATCGTGGATAGGGAACTATACTAGCAACCTACCCAATTTATTGTATAAATTTTTCGGATCAATGATTAGACCATGCAAACTAGAACTACTTTTTCTTGGATAAAGGAAGAGATTACTCGATCTATTTCCGTATCGCTCATTATATATATCATAACTCGGGCATCCATTTCAAGCGCATATCCCATTTTTGCGCAGCAGGGATATGAAAATCCACGAGAAGCGACTGGGCGTATTGTATGTGCCAATT